GTAATTGTAGTAAAACTTGACCTGTTGACCCCTTGGCTTTTCCGGCGATACGAACGTATTTAAGTAATTGTCGTTCTGTAAGACCATAGTGAAAACGCAATTTTTGTTTTTCTTCTAAACGAATACGATATTGAGATTTTTTCCCGGAACGCGGTTGATTTCTAAGATCACTTACAGCTTTAGGCCTTTTATTAGTTAGTCCTGGTAAAGCCCCCAAGCGGCGTATTTTTTTGAAACGAGGTCCTCGGTAACGCGACATAAAGACTCCTTTTTTACAGAATAAACCAAAACTAAAACTGAACGAAATGAAGCGACGTTTACTGAAGGAATAGTAGTGTACTTGTCCTATAAATATAAAGACTAATAAAGAAGAATGAGATAAATTAGATAAATATTCCGACTTTCTATTATTATATATATAATTTCCTGACATAGTTGGGAGTTCCTGTCACTTCATCAATTTATGAAATGGAATAAAAAAATGAAAAATAGGGAAAAGCCCGCTATCGGAATCGAACCGACGACCATCGCATTACAAATGCGATGCTCTAACCTCTGAGCTAAGTGGGCCCACATAATAAAAATTTTCTATGCATAGGAATTCAATACACTATAGTATAGTGTCTATAGAAATCTAGAAAAAGAGTCAAACCTCGATTTTCTAATAAATAATAAATAGTCATTATAGAACATAACAATTGATATAGTGACATACACTTTCTAGTTCTTTATCCCAATTCGAAATTCAAATACAATTCAAATTTGATTCTATTTGCTTTGATAACCAATAGCAAATATTTCTAGATAATCCAATTTTTTTTATTTTGAATTCACATTTCAAATTCTTTTTGTTACACTTCTATAGTTATTATAAGTGCTATTCTATTTTAGATTTTTGCTCCTCTATATATAGCTCGAATTCTATATTTATTATATTAGTTATAACTAATTAGACATTTCTCGGCTTTCCTTCGTAAAGGGAGCAAAAAAAGAATCGACCGTTCAAGTATCCCAAATTCTACGTGATAAGTGGCGGTAATAGAAACATATATCTGGGGTATATATCAATCTATATTGAATTGCAGATACAGAAATGATAAAATAAAATTTGATTGGAACAAATAAAGGTTTCCTAGAGCTAATAAAGAAAATATTTTTTCGAGATAGTTAATGCACAGGTTCCTGTATAAATCAAAGAAAAAAGGAATGATATCATAATGAGATCCTAATCTCAAAACAAAAGGAAGGGGATATGGCGAAATCGGTAGACGCTACGGACTTAATTGGATTGAGCCTTGGTATGGAAACCTACTAAGTGATAACTTTCAAATTCAGAGAAACCCCGGAATTAATAAAAATGGGCAATCCTGAGCCAAATCCTGTCTTCTAAAAACAAAGATTCAGAAAGTTAAAAAAAGGGGATAGGTGCAGAGACTCGATGGAAGCTGTTCTAACAAATGGAGTTAGTTGACTGTATCGGTAGATGAATCGTTTCATCGAAACTTCAGAAAGAATGAAGGATAAACGGATCTATTGAATTGAATACTATATAAAATAAAAAACTTAATGGTGGGCCGAGTCTGTATCTGTATTTTTTTTTTAATACAAGACTTGGTGTAAATTGATTCCACATTCAAGAAAGAATCGAATATTCATAAAATCACCCACTCCATAGTCTGATAGTTCTTTTAAAGAACTGATTAATCGGACGAGAATAAAGATAGAGTCCCATTCTACATGTCAATACCGACAAAAATGAAATTTCTAGTAAGAGGAAAATCCGTCGAATTTAAAAATCGTGAGGGTTCAAGTCCCTCTATCCCCAAAAAGGCCTATATTTATCCTACCCCCTTTTTCGTTAGCGATTCCAAACGTCTTTCTCTTTCTTTTACCAATGTATTGGGCATAAAAAACTTTCTCTTATCATCATGTGATATAGAATATACATCCAAATGAAGCAAGGAATCCCTATGTGAATGATTCACACTCAATAGCATTACTCATACTGAAACTTACAAAGCCATCTTTTTGAAGATCCAAGAAATTACATACAGGACTTGGAGAAAACTTTCTAATTCCTCGTTGTACCTTTAATTGACATAGACACCAGTCCTCTAATAAAATGAGGATGGAATGTTCCATTGGAAATGGTCGGGATAGCTCAGCTGGTAGAGCAGAGGACTGAAAATCCTCGTGTCACCAGTTCAAATCTGGTTCCTGGCACAGGGTTAAACAGGGTTAAGTTGTATTAGGTCTTTCTTTTTTTTATTGATAGGAAGCGAGATCCAGATTCGAAATGAATATGGATCATAATTCCTACATCATTTTATCGATCTTGGCGAGAAATACCCCACCTATTTTCAATTTCTAGATGGGTAGAGTTTCCTAACTTCTTATTTAATTCTTAAATAAAATAAAGTTTCTAAAATGAAATTGACTTTTCTCTTTTTTGTCTTTCGTTCAAAAAACTTGTATTTTTTTTCCTATTCAATTTCCTAAT